GGATCTATGTTCAACGGATCACACCTACCAAGAAAAAGTATTTTGTTTTGGTTCGACCTGTAGTCACATATGAAATACCCGATGGGATAAATTTAGCAACACTTTTCCCTCGTGATATCTTGCAGGAAAAGGATAATGTCCAATTTAGAGTTGTCAATTATATTCTTTATGGAAATGGCAAGTCAATTCGAGGAATTTATCACACAAGTATTCAATTAGTTCGGACTTGCTTAGTATTGAATTGGGACCAAGAACAAAATGGTTCTATAGAAGAGGTTCATGCTTCCTTTGTTGAGGTAAGGGCAAATGATCTAATTCGCGATTTCATAAGAATTGAGTTAGTCAAGTCCACTATTTCGTATACCGGAAAAAGGTATGATAGGGCAAGTTCCGGATTGATTCCCGATAATGGATTAGATTGCACCAATATCAATCCTTTTTATTCCAAGGCGAAGATTCAATCACTTAGCCAACATCAAGGAACTATTGGTATGTTGTTGAATCGAAATAAGGAATGCCAATCTTTGCTAATTTTGTCATCATCCAATTGTTCTCGAATTGGTCCATTCAATAGTTCGAAATATAACAATGTGACAAAAGAATCGGATCCCCTAATTCCAATTAGGGATTATTTAGGTCCCTTAGGCGCTATTGTACCTAAAATATCGAATTTTTATTCATCTTACCATTTAATAACTCATAATCAGATCGTGTTAAAGAAATATTTGCTACTTGACAATTTGAAACAGATTTTCCAAGTACTTCAAGTACTTAAATACTGTTTAATAGATGAAAATAGGAGGATTTATAATCCCGATCTATGCAGTAACATCGTTTTGAACCCATTCCATTTGAATTGGTGCTTTCTCCATCATGATTATTGTGAAGAGACATCGATCAAAATTAGCCTTGGACAATTTATTTGTGAAAATGTATGTCTATTTAAATACGAACCACACGTAAAAAAATCTGGTCAAATTTTAATTGTTAATGTCGACTTTTTAGTTATAAGATCGGCTAAGTCTTATTTGGCTACTCCTGGAGCAACTGTTCATGGTCATTATGGGAAAATCCTTTACGAAGGAGATACATTAGTTACATTTATATATGAAAAATCGAGATCTGGTGACATAACGCAAGGTCTTCCAAAAGTAGAACAAATCTTAGAAGTGCGTTCGATTGATTCAATATCGATGAACCTCGAAAGGAGAGTTGAAGGTTGGAACGAGTGTATACCAAGAATTCTTGGGATCCCCTGGGGGTTTTTGATTGGAGCTGAGCTAACCATAGCCCAAAGTCGTATCTCTTTGGTTAATAAGATCCAAAAGGTTTATCGATCCCAGGGGGTACAGATCCATAATAGACATATAGAGATTATTGTACGTCAAGTAACATCAAAAGTGTTGGTTTCAGAAGATGGAATGTCTAATGTTTTTTCGCCTGGAGAATTAATCGGATTGTTGCGAGCGGAACGAGCAGGGCGCGCTTTGGACGAATCAATCTGTTATCGGGCAATCTCATTGGGAATAACAAGAGCGTCTCTGAATACTCAAAGTTTCATATCCGAAGCAAGTTTTCAAGAAACCGCTCGAGTTTTAGCAAAAGCTGCTCTACGAGGTCGTATTGATTGGTTGAAAGGCCTGAAAGAGAACGTTGTTCTGGGGGGGATTATACCTGTTGGTACCGGATTCCAAAAATTTGTGCACCGTTCAAGGCAAGACAAAAACATTTATTTGGAAATCAAAAGAAAAAATCTATTCGAGTTGGAAATGAGAGATATTTTGTTACACCATAGAGAATTATTTTGTTCTTACGCGACAAACAATTTCCATGAGACAAATTTACATGAGACATCAGAACAATCATTTATGCGATTTAATGATTCCTAAGAGCGGATTCATTTTCACTTTAATTATCTTTTAACTATACTGGTCTGATTATTGATTTGGTAATAAATAAAATAAGTAATTAAAAAAAATTATGGTTTGTGCCGTGTATCAATGGTCAATCCCCGGTAGAAGGTTCCATCGGAACAATTATTTATTTCAAGGTACCTCGTCTCTTTGTTAATAATACGAAAAAGAAAAAACAAAAAGGAAGTGTGGGAAAAAATGACAAGAAGATATTGGAACATCAATTTGGAAGAGATGATGGAAGCAGGAGTTCATTTTGGTCATGGTACTAAGAAATGGAATCCTAGAATGGCCCCTTACATTTCTGCAAAGCGTAAAGGTATTCATATTACAAATCTCGCTAGAACTGCTCGTTTTTTATCAGAAGCCTGTGATTTAGTTTTTGATGCAGCAAGTAGGGGAAAAAACTTCTTAATCGTCGGTACCAAAAATAAAGCATCGGATTCAGTAGCATCAGCTGCAATAAGGGCTCGGTCTCATTTTATTAATCAAAAATGGCTCGGTGGTATGTTAACGAATTGGTCCACTACGGAAACGAGACTTTATAAGTTCAGGGACTTAAGAGCAGAAGAAAAGATGGGGAAACTCAACCGTCTCCCCAAAAGAGATGCAGCAATGTTGAAGAGAAAATTATCTACCTTGCAAACATATCTCGGTGGGATCAAATATATGACGGGATTGCCTGATATTGTGATCATCGTTGATCAGCAAGAAGAATATACGGCTCTTCGAGAATGTGCCATTTTGGGGATTCCAACGATTTGTTTAATCGATACAAATTGTGACCCAGATCTTGCAGATATTTCGATTCCAGCCAACGATGACGCTATAGCTTCAATTCGATTGATTCTTAACAAATTAGTATCCGCAATTTGTGAAGGTCGTTCTAGCTATATAAGAAATCGTTGATTATGATTAAGATTAAGAATAATAAAATTAGTTAATGTTAATTATTGGGCAACTCCATAGATTTATTGGATCGGTTACTTTTTTTTGAATTTTTAAAAATAGATAAAAAAAAAGAACTGGGGATATTGATATATATTATGATGTTATGTGATTTCTTGGTATCCTAAATATATGATTAATGATTCAAGTTGGTGAGTTGAGAAAGAAATGGTTGAATCAAACTAATTCCTTTTTTGAAGTTCAATTTCTATCAGAGGACAATATGAATGTTATACCATGTTACATTAAAACACTCAAGGGGTTATACGATATATCGGGTGTAGAAGTAGGCCAACATTTCTATTGGCAAATAGGAGGTTTACAAATCCATGCCCAAGTACTTATCACTTCTTGGGTCGTAATTGCTATCTTGTTAGGTTCAGCCATCATAGCTGTTCGGAATCCACAAACCATTCCGACCGACGGTCAGAATTTCTTTGAATATGTCCTTGAATTTATTCGAGACTTGAGCAAAACCCAGATTGGAGAAGAATATGGACCTTGGGTTCCTTTTATTGGAACTATGTTCCTATTTATTTTTGTTTCTAATTGGTCAGGTGCCCTTTTACCTTGGAAAATCATACAGTTACCTCATGGGGAGTTAGCTGCGCCCACGAATGATATAAATACTACTGTTGCTTTAGCTTTACCCACGTCAGTGGCATATTTTTATGCAGGTCTTACCAAAAAAGGGTTGGGTTATTTCGAGAAATACATCAAACCAACTCCAATACTTTTACCAATTAACATCCTAGAAGATTTCACAAAACCCTTATCTCTTAGTTTTCGACTTTTCGGGAATATATTGGCTGATGAATTAGTAGTTGTTGTTCTTGTTTCTTTAGTCCCTTCAGTAGTTCCTATACCTGTCATGTTTCTTGGATTATTTACAAGTGGTATTCAAGCTCTTATTTTTGCAACGTTAGCCGCGGCTTATATAGGTGAATCCATGGAGGGTCATCATTGACTAGTTTTCGAAATAGTCTTTTTTTTTTAGCTTATCCCAATTCATGCATGGTTCAAGATAATCTGCTTGGTTGGAGAACATAATAGATATAAATACGTATGAATATATGACCTAGAGTCGTAGGAGAGAAGATGAACGATATTACGGAATTGTAAAAAAAAAAAGGATGGGTTGGGGAGGTCACACTAGATGTATGTAATGTCTATAAGTCCAGCCACTTTTTGTGTGGGTTTCGAGGAATGATTCTATAATCCGATTCAATATAAAATGTGGCCAGTTTACGTTATGGAAGAAAGAAATGTATATGTAATATGTATATGTAATATTAGATATTCACTAGTTATATAGTCCTATCTATATATAAATAGAAGTCCTTATGCCTTACCTATATACTAACTAACTATATATATATCTAACTATATGCTATATATATGTAATATATATATATATAGCAATATATATAGATAGCAATATATATAGCAAAATAAATAAAAAATATATATATATATGTATTGATATACATATTGATATCGTTATATTGATATATTGATATCGTTGATATCGATCATATTGATATCCATTGCATATATTGATGATTGCATATATTGATTTGATTGCAGTTTACTGCATTTAGATTAGATGGATTACAAGATAAGTCAAGTCCTTTCTTCTGTTTCATTTGTGATTGTGGATTGGATGAAAAAACAGATGAACTCAAGGATATAGAAGAGTAAAGAACGAAGGATGGAATGAAAGAATGGTTGGAAAGAAAGAAATGCAATAACTAGAGCCATATGTATATGGATTTACAAAAACTTCATCATGGGTAGAAACAAAAAACGAGATATCGAAGTAGTTCTGACGATTCAGTAATATTATCATTAGTTTTTAGTTACTCCGACCCAATAGATCTTAATGATCAAACTTAATGATAAAATTAAGTAATAATTCATTGGTTGATTGTATCATTAACCATTTATTTTTTTTTTGTGCGAGGAACTTACCATGAATCCACTGATTTCTGCCGCTTCCGTTATTGCTGCTGGATTGGCTGTAGGACTTGCTTCTATTGGACCCGGAGTTGGTCAAGGTACTGCTGCAGGCCAAGCTGTAGAGGGTATTGCGAGACAACCAGAAGCAGAGGGTAAAATACGAGGTACTTTATTGCTTAG